TTCGCGTTTTCTTCGCTTGCTCTACGCCTACAGAGCAGTGGCTCTCTTGTTTTGCACTATTCCGTCTGTCTTCTTTCTTTGGGAGCGCACAGTCTTATCTCATCTTATCAGGAGTGTTTAAACTAAAGTAAAGGAGGCTGACCAGGAACCTATCGCGCTGGGTCACCACTCCTTTAAGAGTAGCCCACAACCCATGATATGGTATATGGTCGGTCTCCAGCTAAGGCGCATTCTCCACATTCAAGGTAATCCCTAATTTCAAAAAGTCATCCCTTTAAGCCTTTTGTGGACTGACTTTGGAAGCAGACCTTTTCTCGGCTAGCTATTTTCGGTATTTTAAAAACATGGCTAAAGGATAAGGTATTTGGAAAAGTCTTTTGAAAGACTATCCTTTCAATGTTGGTAGGTCGGCACTCAACTAAAGGATTTGGGGCTGACGAAGACAAAGACGTATTGCTATTCGGGATTGATTATTACCACAGCACAGCAGACGTTGAAATGACTAAACCATGCCATGCCAGTGGGCCTATATTTCTTTTCAAGAATAAGAAGGGGACAGAACCACGCCTTATGACGAAAGGGGAGAGTGAAACCTATAACGATACCACTCCGAGAACGATACACCCTGGACATAAAGCTGGCAAGAGTGATACAAAAGAGATATTTCCCTACTGGACTCCAATCCAATACTCTATTTTGAAGAGACCAAAAAAAGAAAAGAGAAGAATGCGACCATCCAGTTTCTTCAATGAACCCCACCCTGGGTCTTTCTTTCGTAGTGTAGTTGGTTCTCCCGTGGTAAGCTCTCTTACTACTGGCTTGGCAAGGCGCTGGCCTTCTATTAAAGATGGTAAGCCCCACCCCTAAGCCCGTCACTCACTGAAACCCGGGAATCCTCCCTCTTTAGGAGTCTGAAGTCCTCTCTCGCCAGTTTCGGTCAATTGAAGATGACTGAACTTGCTTTGCCTATGCTTCAGCGTCCTTGCCTTTCCTATTCTTTTCTCTGATTATTTTTCTGGTGTCTGAAAGACAACAAAAGGAGGGTAGGAAGAATCTCCTAATTTAGGCCTCTTCCTCTTCTTTAATGGATGGGAACACATCGAATGAAAAGGATGTCGAATGAGTTGAAAGATGGCAAAAACCCGACTGCCTTGTGAGCAATTCAATCTTCACTTTATTGGCTCCATCACCGGAACCAGCAGCAGCTTCTCTAGTCCGATTCCGTTCCACAGGGATGCCCAGACAATGATGATGGCCCGTTCTTCTTCTCAGAGACTACTTGAACTGCCCGATTGACCGATGGCTCTTTAATGGCGGATTTGCCTGACCTTCTTTCTTTCTTCAGAGGAAACTAAAGGTTCGAAGACGAAGAGAAGACTGGAAAGCCGGAGTCAGCCAACCGTGGTGAAAAGGCGGCAAGCACAGATGAGAGGGACATCACTGAAGAGCTTAACTGACGATCCCTTTTTGTGATGGTAGCTTCTGCTCCCCCTTTATTAGTACTAGATCGGACTGCCCTATAGTACCCAAGCCTTTGCTAACTTTGCCTGTAAGGCATTCCGTCCATAGCGCTTACCGGGCCAAAGCATTTAGAAATCGCCCGTCGATTGAGAGGTTGAATCAAAAGCACAATGGGAAGTGGGAGATAGGCTTGGAGCTTAGAAGCCAGGATTGGGAGCTGCGCCGCTTCAAGAGGAAACCCGTGAAAAGTTTCACCTCCGCGTACCAGGCTGAATCCGATCCAAAAGAGAAAGAGCCCCTTTCCCCGTAAGGGCCAAGTGAGAAATTCTCTGATTCTGACTGAGATCTTTGTCCTACTTCTCACCCGGCTATTCCCTAGCTGCTGAAAAAAATAGTTGACTTGACCGGAATCACAAGTTTTCAATGATACCGACAATTGGGAATCAGGGCTTGACTCTCCTGGCAAACGGATCCCCGAAACTAAGCAGCATACTTCGCCTTTAACACCTTTTTAGTCCAGTCCTGCTGCTTGCCCTTAGTTGTAAGGGGTACGAATAAGGGGGGCACTCAGTCTCAAGCGAAAGAGAAAGCTACGCCTCCAATCCCTCATTAGGAATTTTTGCTACCCACTGCTACTGTTTATGCTGGCACTGATGCTACCATTGGTGCCTCTGCTTCCCGTGCTTCTTCAACACAGATAAAGGCGGATTGCTTGAGTTGTTAGCCCTTGTTAGGAATCAAACTCCCGAGGGACCAATGAATGACTGGTTTGCCTTATTTTCTTTCTGGGGAATGCTTGACTCTAACATCGGGTTATGGCGAGTCCTATCTCAATCTTTTCCTCACAAGGCCTATATAAATCTCTCGGTACCGGTCCCGGCTTTGGCTAAAGCGAATGCTTCTCTTTCCAACCAATGGCTTTCAACTTCTTCCCGTCGGAATCTCCACTCAGTATAAAAGTGCTTATTCGGCCGGCTTTCCACCTTTCTATTCACGAATCCCTTCCACAAGAAAATCCGAATGAGCGAAGAAAATGTTG